ATCTATTTATGTTGTCGATATTAATAGATATATGAATGGTTCTCTGAAGGAATTCCGTTCTTACAGATAAATGCTCAATCCCCAAGTAGGCTTACAAAGTTGATCATGCTCAAATGCTTTCTGGGTCGTCTTCGACTTTGCGATTGATGTTTCTCTCAAAAAACTGTGAAACTTTTTACATACAAAGCAAAGGGTTTACTTGTTACTAACTAACATATAGCCTCTAGTCTTCTTTAGATGCCTTGTTTCACTCCGATAGTCTTATAGGTCGCGTCGATGCAGAGGAAATGAATGCATTTCCATACTATTAAAACAAAACATTAATTTAATTACGAAATAAATAAAATGCAATCTGGATTCTGCCAAATCATTGATTCGACTGGATCTTACGGAGCCTGTTCATGCATGACATGATTCGGGGCTGATCATAGAAAGAATTCTATTCAAGCGAACCAGCCTATCGTCTGTATATAGCTTATACGGTGGTTAGAACAAAGACACATTGGTTTGTGAATTTCAATGTGGCAGAAAGGGGCATATATCTGCACGGCCTAATCAATAGTTCAAGTCACACACTCCCATAATCCATTTTCCTTTCGAAGAATTCCCTTCAACTCGTCGTGTTCTGTTAAATAACAGAATACAATATTACAATATTGTGGGGTTGAAGGAAAGAGAATGTCCAAAAACATGTCTTATTCATATTAATAAGACACATTTGTAGCAATGAAATACTATTGTTCCTTCCCCAAGTGTAAATGGTTGATTACAAAGATCTATGATCTATCTTCTCTATAAGGGACCCGAAATACCCTGTTTACGTATCATTAAGAAGTGCATTAACATAAATACAGCAGTAAGGAGAGGCAATACAAAAGTGTGTAAACTATAAAAACGAGTCAAAGTGGATTGTCCCACACTAGTACTTCCGCGTAATAACTCTACCAAAGGCGATCCTACTATAGGAATAGCTTCAGGAACCCCTGTTACAATTTTGACCGCCCAATAACCAATTTGATCCCAAGGTAAGGAATAACCGGTCACACCAAAAGACGCGGTCAATACAGCCAGAACTACACCTGTAACCCAAGTCAATTCTCGAGGTTTTTTAAATCCACCGGTGAGATACACACGAAATACATGCAGTATCATCATTAGAACCATCATGCTTGCCGACCACCGATGAACTGATCGGATTAACCAACCAAAATTTGCTTCAGTCATTATGTATTGAACAGAAGCAAACGCGTCAGTAACAGTTGGACGATAATAAAAAGTCATAGCAAACCCCGTAGCTACTTGTACTAAAAAACAAGTAAGGGTAATTCCGCCTAGACAATAAAATATGTTGACATGAGGAGGAACATATTTACTAGTTATATCATCTGCAATCGCCTGAATCTCGAGACGTTCTTCGAACCAATCGTAGACTTTATTGAGATAGGTAAACCGGGGGGACTCCCCCTCTGAGAACCGTATATGAGAATTTGATCTCGTACAGCTCAAGCAGAAACACACAAATACTGCTCCCAGCGCATATGGAATAGATCTTCCGATTTCATCTAATCTTCTCGGAAGTTCAGATACGAAGCATTAAAAAAACGAAAGTTCTTCTTTGTGGTGATAATGCCAAAATATCAAGTCGGCTCTTCCTTTTTTTCTTTATTATTACTACAGGCCTCTTGAATCTTCTCTTTCCCTATTTGTTCTTTGATTTGTTAGTTGTGTGTAATCCGGCTTTGACTATTGTTTTTTCTCATTGATAGGAATTTCTCTTGTTAAGACCCTATAAATTAATTGAAACCCCAGATTCATACTAGAACCACGATGATTCAATAAAAACCCCAAGCCCAAAGATTCCCTGAGTAAGAACTATCGGATCATCACTTATTCAATCAATTAGGTATAATGACTCAAAATACGAAAGAATTTACCTTATTAGTCAAACTAAGTATAAACAGAAAGAAAAATCTTTCAATTTATAATCTAATTCGTTGAAAATTTTGTAGTTAGAATCCGGTCACAAGGTCTGAATATTCAGTATGAATCATAGTTCAATTCTGTATCTATTTCATAATATTCCGTGCTCCAGATACTAGGATGAGTATCCGACGAGGTAGAACCGCCTTGATAAAGATAAGATGACAGAACCATTCTCTGTATTATCAATAGGATCAATTATAACAAGTCACACACTCATATTCCGGAAATACAGAAAGAAATTCCGCGATCGAACTACCAAGGGTGTTATAAATCAGAAACTTGAAATTTAACTTTGTATTGAAAAACTCGAACTTACTAGTTCTTGTGGATTTAATTCATTAAAATTCCATCCAGTAAAACGGAAGAATTATAAATCTCTAAAATAATAGATAAGAATACTGCAAATAAAGCCATTGCGATACCCATCAAAGGAGTAGTTCCCCACCCAGGAGCTACTTTACCATATTCCGAATTCAACGGTTTCAATAAAGCCCCTACCGTAGTTTGTCTTGGACGAGATCTAGAACTACTATCAACGGTTTGTGTAGCCATAAATCCGATTGTATTTATTGAGATCTGTTGACTTTGTATACCATTCCCCTGTAAATAAAGGATCTTATCAGAGATCCATTGCGGTCTTGAATTCATCTAAGAATGGAAACAGCAACCCTAGTCGCCATCTTTCTATCTGGTTTACTTGTAAGTTTTACCGGGTATGCCCTATATACCGCTTTTGGGCAACCCTCTCAACAACTAAGAGATCCGTTCGAGGAACACGGGGACTAGTTGAAGTAATGAGCCTCCCAATATTGAATGCATATTGGGAGGCTCATTACTTCAACGGAGATAATGAAAAATCATTTCTTAGTTGGAACTTTAGGCGGTTCTCGAAAAAATATAGCGAAAAAAATTATCCCTAGAGTCGAGACTAATAGAAATGTATAAACCAATGCTTCCATAGATTCGATTGTGGTTTACAATTATAGCTTCCATACCTGTTTATTGGGGATTATTTCCCTGATAAAGAAAGAGTCAAATGATTATTGCTTTCATATTTTTCGTCTCTCTTTTTGTGATTTGATTTGACATTAGGGATCAGAGAAATCTTGATTTAATGTATCAGACTGCTTGTCTTCTTGTAGTTGGATCTCCTAGTTTTTGGAATGCTCCAAATTCTACTTGAGAATCTAAATCTGGATCAATACCAGCAAAAACATCTCTGAACAAGGTTCTAGCCCCATGCCAAATATGTCCGAAGAAGAAGAGCAGCGCAAAGGAAGCATGTCCAAAAGTAAACCAACCCCTTGGACTACTACGAAAAACACCATCCGATTTCAAAGTAGCACGATCTAATTCAAAAATTTCACCCAATTGAGCACGTCTAGCATATTTTTTCACAGTAGCAGGATCACTATAACTGACTCCATTGAGTTCGCCACCATAGAACTCAACAGTTACACCTACTTGTTCGACGCTATATTTCGATTCTGCTCTTCTAAAAGGAACATCGGCTCTAACAATTCCATCTCCGTCTATCAAAACGACTGGAAATGTTTCAAAAAAAGTAGGCATACGACGTACAAATAGCTCACGTCCTTCTTTATCTCTAAATATTGGGTGGCCTAACCATCCAACAGCTATTCCATCCCCATTGTCCATTGAACCTGCCCTGAATAATCCTCCCTTTGCCGGATTATTTCCAATGTAATCATAAAAGGCTAATTTCTCAGGAATTTTCGACCAAGCTTCTGATAAACTTTGATTTTCGGCCAGCCCAGCGCTAATTCTTCGATATATTTCTTGCTGAAAGTATCCCTGATCCCATTGATAACGAGTGGGACCGAATAATTCGATCGGAGTAGTTGCTGAACCATACCACATAGTTCCGGCAACTACAAAAGCTGCAAAAAAGACAGCAGCGATACTGCTGGAAAGTACGGTTTCAATATTACCCATACGTAATCCTTTGTATAGACGTTGGGGCGGGCGGACACTAAGATGGAATAATCCCGCTAATATGCCCAATGTCCCTGCTGCAATATGATGAGAGGCTATCCCCCCTGGAACAAAAGGATCAAAACCTTCTACGCCCCATGCGGGATTTACTGACTGGACTTTTCCAGTTAGTCCATAAGGATCAGACACCCATATTCCAGGACCATACAAGCCTGTTACATGAAATGCGCCAAAACCAAAACAAGCCACCCCGGAAAGAAATAAATGAATTCCAAAAATCTTAGGCAAATCTAATGAAGGTTTTCCGGTACGTTCATCAGAAAAAATTTCTAGATCCCAATATACCCAATGCCAAATAGCTGCCAAAAAGCACAAGCCAGAAAACCCAATATGTGCCCCGGCCACACCTTCATAACTCCAAATACCGGGATCCGTTACCGCCCCCCCTGTAATACTCCAACCGCCCCAAGAATTGGTTATTCCTAAACGAGTCATAAAGGGTATAACGAACATACCCTGTCTCCACATTGGATCAAGAACGGGATCAGAGGGATCAAAAACTGCTAATTCATATAGAGCCATCGAACCGGCCCAACCAGCAACCAGGGCCGTATGCATTATATGGACAGAAATCAACCGACCAGGATCATTCAATACAACGGTATGAACACGATACCAAGGCAAACCCATGGAAATACCCCTTTCTCAAATCAAAATAGACACTATGTAACTTTATTGCATTGGAAAAGACTATGACTATCAATGGACCCCTGTTCTGTTCAGTGGATTATCTCGGAGCAAGGGTTAATATTTGTTCTATTCTATTGGTAATAATGGAACAATTATGTTTGTAGGAACAAAGAGAAACAGATCTATTTTATACCCGATAAGTACCAATATGCAATGGGGGTTGATACCTTTTTCTATGAGCAAATGCCGCCATATTTGTTCATCATTGGAAGGCTCTAGTCGTAAGAATTTTCCTTGAGTCATTCTATCGGCTTTTATGACCTTTTCTAATGTATTCTAGACAGAATATATGATAAAGAATATCAACCCTTATTGTTGATATTATGAAGAGAATAGCCCCATTATTACGTTTCCATATCAAAGTGAAATATAGTATTTAATTCTTTTTTCTTTCAGTTAATGCCTATTGGTGTTCCAAAAGTACCCTTTCGAATTCCGGGAGATGAAGATGCAACTTGGGTTGACATATAGTGCGACTTGTCAGATATATTGGGTCATGTGGGATTTCCCCGTTCTCTTCCCCGATCGAGATATCCTTCCCTTCGCCCAAGAAAGATTGGTTGAATCGTCAAAAATTTGGAGCGCGAAGTCCAACTAGATCCATTTGTAGGGGGATTCAGACTAATAGTATCAATTAGAATAATTTATGGTTGGCTTGGTTGAACCAATAAAATGACATGAAGTATCCAGGCTCCGTTTAAACAAATCCCAATTGGTAATATATCGATAATTATTGCTTGTATGAAAAATTTTTCCTATTTTTAAAAATTCTAAATGGAATAGATATAGGACTCATCTGAACCTTAATCACTCGAATAGACTAGATGAATTCAATATGTCGAATATCCTATTTTTTTTGGCAAAGGCATGAACTAAATGAAAAAAAAACGAAATCTTAGAAAAACAAAAATAAGCGGTATTAGACGCATTTGACCTATATGTGCAAAATAAATCGAGCAGATTTTTACCCGGAGTAGAGCATAAACCTAAAAGAATTAAAGAGGCCCCTTCAAGAACAAGAAAATTACATCGCGGTTTGCATCCGATCTCGATGAAACAATAAATCAACGAACAGTTAGTTCCAAAAATTATACCTATACAAATACTATTTCTTTATACATACTATCCTTTTTTTATGATTTTTTTTGAAATTTGCATATTGTTATATATTAAATTTTACTTTATATGATATGTAATTTTATATTCTGTGTATGATTCCCTTGTTCTATTTTGTATCTCGATATGGAGTCTTCTATATTATCTTTTTACTGTGATTTACTATATTAATCTTAATTATCATTATCTTTTTTTCTTTCTTTATTATATACTTTATTCTATATAAAATAGAATTTCTATTTTTTTCTAATTTCTAGTTATCTATTTTTATATATTTCTTTTTTATTTCTAGTAGAAATAAGGAAACGAGGAAAAACTCATATTTATTGAAAAATAGAAGACAACCCCCCTCATTAGAAGTTAGAAAGAACTGGTATAAAAAAAAGAGGGCAGTAATCTACACATTGATTTTTTTCTTTTTCACATTTTTTTTGAACCGTATGCATCAAAAGGTGCATGTACGGTTCCTAAGGGATACAATTTTACCCTAATCAACCGACTTTATCGAGCAAGATTACTTTTTTTAACCCAAGAGATTACGACCGAGACCTCGAATTATCTTGTTGGTCTTATCATATATCTCAGTATAGAGGATCAGACCCAGGATTTGTATTTGTTTATAAATTGTCCTGGCGGATGGGTATTACCCGGAATAGCTATTTTTGATGCTATGCAACTTGTGCTACCAGATGTATATACAATATGCATGGGAGTAGCCGCTTCAATGGGATCTTTTATCCTGGTCGGAGGAGAAATTACCAAACGTTTTGCATTCCCTCACGCTTGGCTTTGGCGCCAATGAGTTTTTTATTTGAGAAAAAAAGACTATGCCTTCACCACAAGAAATATCAAGATATATTATGAGTAGTGTTAAGTAAAAATAGTAAAAATAGCATGGCACTTTGAATTCGATATGCAAAATTTGGTTAGTTTTTTTTTTCAAAAATTAGATTATGTATCGAGAGAGGAGTATGAGATAAAGGGTATTCCCGATTTTTGATTTATCCGGAGTCCGTTTCAGCGTCACAAACTTTTTTATTTTTATACCAAAAGACTCTTAATCCTAACCTAACAATATTTATGAGAGTACGAAAATAAAAAAAATTTCTTATTTCGGATCAAAAAGAAACTTTGGGATTGCTGAATTACAGACGAAATGAACGAAATGAATATATAAAGCAACGGAGCCATCATAGTATTTTGAACTCACGAAAAGAAGGGTGGTAATTGGATGATTTACTGATCTGGATCTGATCGATTCTATTTTTATTCGATGGAAGAGAAAAGTAAATTCCATTGTCGAGCCGTATGCAATGCGCAAAAGATGCACGTACGGTTGTTCAAGTTTATTGTTATTCCCTATCTTTTGTCTTCGCCTCATCAGGCGAGATGGAGGAACATTCTTTTTGTTATATCATCAGGGTAATGATGCATCAACCTGCTAGTTCTTTTCATGAGGGATCAACGGGCGAATGTATGATGGAAGCGGAAGAACTATTGACTTTGCGAGAAACACTCACAAAGGTTTATGCACAAAGAACAGGCCAACCTTTGTGGGTTCTAACCGAAGACCTGGAAAGGGATGTTTTTATGTCAGCAAGAGAAGCCCAAGCTCACGGAATTATTGATCTTATAGCGCATGAAGGAGTAGAAATAGTAAAGAAGGACCAATGGAAAGAGCCGAAGTAGTCAAATTCGCAAATTGATATTTTATCTTTTGACTTTACTGGGTAATATTCTATATAACTAGAAATAATTCATACTCATCAGGTTAGGATTGATCTAAACCAGTCCCTTATGTAAATGATTCAGCATGCCAACTATTAAACAGCTTATTAGAAACACAAGACAGCCAATCAGAAACGTCACGAAATCCCCCGCTCTTCGGGGATGTCCTCAGCGCCGAGGAACATGTACTAGGGTGTATGTGCGACTCGTTCAAATTATGAGCTGGGCTAACAACAGAAAAAAATTTCCAGTATCAATGATCATTACCTAGGATAAAATGGAAGAACTCTGGTCACTATCGAAAAAAAAAGATCTACCATATCCATCTATTGCGTTTGAAATTTATGGTTTCCCTTGGTGTAACCCTAATTAGCTCGATTTAAAATGAGAAGCAAGTTCCCATTGGTAGCAAATGCTATACATTAAGCGGGAAAGTACTATTTTTAAAGAAAAAAGATTATGCGCCCATTTTTGCAAAACGGACTAACAGGGTCAGCTATCCAGCTAACCTTCAAAACTAAATACCGTTACTGTATAGGCGGATCTCGTTGTGAAAGACCTATTACTGGATAATTCATGGGTAGAGCCAAAGATTTTGAATTGTACAAGTTACCAATAACGTTGACTAAACGAAGTAAAGGGCTCCGGTGTATAGAGAGGACCTCACCGTTTAAGAAGTAACCATAGAAACGAAGGAACCCACTATTTCTTTATTCATCTAGATTTACTACGCTTTTCTTTTTGTAGTATCAATCCAATTTCTTATTTCATTTGGAGTTGAGGCGAAATGCCTCGAAAAAAAGAAAAAATCGTGGTCGGGAAGGTTATAGTAGCAAAAGCCATTGGAATTCTTTTTATACATTGGAAAAATCCGTTTTGTTATTACCAGTGAGGAAAGAAGAAATAACTCAAAGAGAAAGAAAATCAATTAGTTATTTAGCAAAGTTTCATTTATTCAATGACCAGAGTTAGACGAGGATATATAGCTCGGAGACGGAGAAAAAAAATGCGTTTATTTGTATCAAGCTTTCGAGGGGCTCATTCAAAACCTATTCGTATTATTACTCAACAGAAAATAAGAGCTTTGTTTTCGGCTCATCGAGATAGAGATAAGAAAAAGAGAGATTTTCGTCGGTTGTGGATTACTCGGATAAACGCAGCAATTCGCGAAACAGAAAAGGACATATACTATAGTTATAGTCATTTTATACATGACCTGTACAAGAGGCAGTTGATTCTTAATCGTAAAATACTTGCACAAATAGCTATATTAAATAGGAATTGTCTTTATAGTATTTCCAATGAGATCATAAAAAAAGAAGATTGGAAAGAAGCACCCGAAATTTTTTAAACAAAGTTCCCCGGAGAAGGAACTCCGGGAAGGGAAGATAGAATAGAAATTAGTCCGATAAAATAAAAAAAGTAAACCTATTGTTTTTTTGTTCGAAAACCTCGAAAACCCGTAGTTCTAACAGCCGACTTGGCTCTTTCAAATTGTTTCTCGTTATTAAGAAAGGGTAACAAAGATAGAATACGAGCTTGTTTTATAGCAATAGTAATTAATCGTTGTTGTTTCAGAGTCAATCTATTCACGCGCCTAGATAAAATTTTTCCCTGTTCACTAATAAATCGACTAATTAAACTCATGTTTCTATAATCAATTCGGTCCCCCGATTGGAGCGGGGGCAAGCGCCTACGAAAAGGCCGCTTAGGTTTAAGGAAAGATCGCTTGGATTTATCCATGGTTTGTTTAGTTTATTTATTCCTTATAATATAAAAAATATTCTACCGAAAATCCTATTTCGGTCGGATCTAAAAAAAATGAATTCGAAATAGGATTTGGTTTTTTTCTTCTTTTCTTTAATTTGAATTTGTTTATTTTCTATTTTTATATATGTTATCTTTACTTTATTTATATATTTGATATTTCTATTTTTGTTTATTTATATGCGCTTATCGCTTATATTATTATCCATTTATATTCTATATAGCTTCTAGTCCGGAATCCTTTTTTTCTATTCTATATTTTCTAATATTATTTCTTTTTTTATGAAAAAAAATTCTAATAGAATTCCATATATTAGAATTCTTATCTATTGCATAGAATAATATGTATGTTTTTTATTACATTTTCTTATCAATTTTTTATGCATATCATATAATGAAATATATGTATAATATATGTCCTTCTCGGTTCGATCTATTTCTTGATCTCTCCATGAATTGTATGCTTGTAACAATAGGGACAGAATTTTCTCAATTCCAATCGACTGGGCGTGTTACGTCGATTCTTTTGAGTAATATATCGGGAAATACCCCTTGATTCCTTATTAACATTCTTTCGAACACAACTAGTACATTCCAAAATCACGCTTACTCGGACATCTTTACCCTTGGCCATGAACCCCCTTTTTGTGTGTGACTTTTTTATTCAAGCAACTCTTTTATTTTCGACCCAAAGCGGAAAGAAAAAAATTGCTAACTAGAAATACACTTCAAAAAATTTCGTTGCAGTAAATAGAGGAATCGTAAATATATATATAAAAAAGAATTTGAATATGAAATAGAATTCAGTATAATAAAGAATACGTAATCTAATGATTTTTAACTCTATTTTTTCGAAATTTTTCCTCTAATTATATTTCTAATCCCAGCACAGTATTTCATTTAAGTCTCGTGTATGAGACTTTTGCCCTAGCCCCACATTTTAATTTCCGTTCTCACTCTTTTTTTTTAATTGAATTTTCAATTCGAGCTTGCGCCCAAGCTTTGCTGTGCTGAGGTTGAATCCTTTTTTCTTTCTCCCTTTTCGAATATAAGGTTAAAGGGAGAAAGGGCGGGGGATTAGTCACAGATAGTGGATCCTATCTCTAATCTTCGTTACCCCCTTACCGTGTCAATAACTAGAATGAAAAAAAGGGGAATGTTAACGCATCCGGGAAAAAACGATTGATTTCTATCAATAGACCTGCTAAAGATCCGAACCATAAAGTACTTAGTACCGGTGCCACGGAGAGATATGTTTTTAGATCTCGCATTGAAAATCCTCCTTCTTTTTTTCTTTATTTATATATTGTAACAGATAAGAATAATACATATATAATAGATGATCAGATGCATATGTATTTAAAAAGAAAAACCACTTATGAAATTCCTAAAGCAAATCAAAATGTACAACAATCCAGTAGATAAGATTTTATACCTTTATTTTAAGTTAAAAAAGTAATGCATCTTTCCTGCTGCCCTAAAAGCCTTTTTTACTTTACAGCGTATATGTATCCAACGACTTTTATATTATATCATATATGAAAAAAAAAGAAAAAATGGCAAGATCTATTGTGTATCTAAATAGGAGAAATAATGATGTGGAAAAAAAGAAAAGGATTCTTTACAATAACACTGTAAACCTATTTATTAAAAGGGATGTAGCGCAGCTTGGTAGCGCGTTTGTTTTGGGTACAAAATGTCACGGGTTCAAATCCTGTCATCCCTACCTATTACTTTTCCTCTGAGAAGTAAAGAGGAATTCATTGAGATCGATGAAATCGATTCAAATTGGACATATATAATCTGTCATTTTTAGAATACTATTCTACTACTATAGAATAGTATGATATATAAGACTATTAATATATATATCATATTATAGTAGTGTATAATACTATATATACATATAACACATATACAATTCGAACTATATATTCTTCTATATCTGTGATACGCATGCAGGATGTAGTATTGGGTTATAAAAGGATTCCTTTTCTTTTTTGTTCTTTACTGTCTGTGATAAGAAAGCGCTCTTAGTTCAGTTCGGTAGAACGTGGGTCTCCAAAACCCGATGTCGTAGGTTCAAATCCTACAGAGCGTGATTCCATTCTTATTAATTCTAATTAGACTTAAATAATGGAAGAAAAATCGAAAATTGACCTCCTGTGGCTTAAATTAAAGAAAGGAGGTCAATCAACAAAAATTGTTAACTAATCAAAGGTCCAACTGATCACCACGCCTATATTGTAAATATGCAGTTACGAATAATCCAGCCAAAGTAATAGGAATCAAACCTAAGACGATTCCAAATAGAAGTACTTCAATCATTTCAATTTTTTTGAAAGGAAAGGGGGGAGGTAATATCTATCCCTAAATTTTAATCCTAATTGTCCATGAATCTCAATAACCGAAATTTGCAAAATTTCGCGAAAAATCGATAAAATTAAAATAAAGAGCTATAAAGAACTTAAAAAATACATGAAATCCTACAGAAAGATTTTTTTATGATTCTGAATTGTTGATTCAATTTATTTCAAATAAGCCGTATCTTGCTCAGACCAATAAATAGAGCTGAGGTTATGGTTAAAGCTGCTAGTAGAAAACCGAAATAACTAGTTAGAGTAGGCATGAAGGAGCTAAATCAAATATGTTTTTTTATACATATATTTATAAAGCACTTACCTAAGTTTACATTTTTTGTGAAAGATAGGGACGAAAATAAGAAAAAATACCAATTGAATTGAAAGAATAAGTTCAATTTATTCCTCAATCATTACATTTAGTACATTATAAATATAGATATAACTAAGAAAAAAAAAAGGAAGAGAGGTAGAAAAAGAAATCGACTCATTGTCTGTTACATCTACAAATTCCGTGATTTCTAATCAACAGATTTTTTGAGCAACTCTTGTAGTAAATTAATAAAAAGAAATAAGAACTGTTTCATGTAACTTTGTTAACAAAAACTCTCATTATCGAAGAAGAAAACAGGAAAAGCATTTCTAATTTGAGCGTTTCCTTTTTTTAATGATAAGCAAAAGGATATCAACACGATCACGCAAAAAAAGAAAATTTGGATTTTTATTTTAGTTCAAATCGATTTTAAGATGATTCATTCTTATTATCTTTATTTTAGGTTCTACATTAAAGAACTCTTGGATCTAATACAGGAATGCATACATCGCGAATGTTGATTAATT